ACCGGTTATATAATAGGGGGAGCAGATGCAAGCTTTTTCTTTCAATAGCCGGGAAAATTACTACAGGATCATCGGTCTACTCTACCTCAATTCACCATTTCGAACCTTATACAGAAGGTTTTTCCGTACCAGCTCCTTCTACCTATACCGCAGTTGAAGCACCTAAAGGAGAATTTGGTGTCTTTCTGGTCAGTAATGGAAGCAATCGTCCCTACCGTCGTAAAATAAGAGCACCTGGCTCTGCCCATTCACAAGGACTCGATTCTATGTCCAAACATCACATGCCAGCAGATGTGGTCACCATCATAGGTACTCAAGATATTGTGTCTGGAGAGGTGGATAGATAGGACTACTAGTTGCTCGATCAGGACCCTAGCTTTATTGCGAGCCAAAAACCTTGATGAATTACCCTTCCCCTTCTATTCTCAGTACTAGATATGAACGAATTCCATACGAAAAAAATTTATATCGAAGAATTTGCTTTATGTTGTTGGTATTGGAATTTCATGAACGCGGAGCCAAAACTATAACGAGTTCAGTGAACTGCAATGCTGTCGTTGCTTCTTTTGAAGACCCTTGATCATAAGGCATGGTAAAAAAAAACTTACTTTTATTTTAAACTTGGTTCAAGTCTTACCTAAGGAGGCGGGGAACTCTATATTATCTTATGAAAAGTAGGCCTTTGTAACGAAGGATGAAAGGGATTTCCTGAATCTTGACTTTCATGTCCTACCCAAATGTCCTGCCTTCTTTTCCTCTCTTTCTTCCTCTTCCTTCTAACCAGGAGACAGCTAAGACAGCGAGTACGACTCCAGCATTGGTTGAACCAGAAGTGAACTTTTATCGTTCTTTAGCTACTAAGAAAGGAAGAGCCTCTCACTACTCCTAAGAAACGGGGTGGTTTAGCTAGCCGGGTGTTATGTTATCAGACTGAGTGCCTTATCGCCTATGCCTTTCAAGAAGTAGAGTGGCAGGTCGGTGTTACTACTGTTAAGCCCTCGCTTATAGGTGAGAAGAATTCTTTAATCCAGTCCATAATATGGAGTAGAGTGAAAGGATATACGCGCTCCTCCGGACCTCCACTCGTGTTAGAAGTGAACCATCTTTTGTTAAAGGAAAGCCCGCTCCCAAAGGTCACTCGCTTAAAATAAGAGGTTGAGTTATCAAATCCCGGGAATCTGAGATAAATACGGCGTTGAAAGAGGAAGCAAGCGCCAGTTGCTATGTTATATCTGCTGCCGGAGCAGCACTAGGAGTCTGCCTCCATATCTTTTCTTTTAGATATTCAGTGTCGAGATATCCCTATTTAGATATAAATTTATTTTTGAATAGCATCGAACCCACGGGCTACAGCCATATACGCTATCTTTCGGTTTACCATCTTTCGGAGAAAGAGAAAGCCCATATTCCCTGTTCACCTATAGGATAACTAAGCAAAGGCTAAACCAGTCAATCAGATACGGCTGGGAAATTGATTCATTCGCTAGCTACAGGACAGCTCAAGCCCGTAACAACACTTATTGACCGCGCTGCACGCGCTTTGTTGCCCTTGCACCGAAGCCTAGTGCTACAGTTGGCACTTATACCGCCACTCATGAGACTATAATCATAGCATCACGAGCTCCTCTTCTATAAGGTAAAGTTAAGGCTTAGTCCTAAGCTCTTATTGCAAATAAAGAAAGTCAACTAAACCAGACACATTATATCCGCTTACTTACTTATGATAAAAAGGGTTCTAAATAATCAGCCCTTTGAATAAGCGAGGCTTTCCCGAATACGACAGATGCGGAAGTGGCTAAAGAAGTCGGAGGAAGAAAGTAGTTGGGCAACTGTATGCACGAGGATTCATATTCTGGGAATTGGCAACATTGACAGAAAGGGAAAGGGGTAGGAATATACTTTTTTTGGTGTAGCTATACTCAAGTAGTCGGCCTAACCTTCGGTTCCAGTAACCAAGTTTTTCTTTATCACTCCTTATGTACTTTTGAAGTGGGGAAAAAACGACACCCTCTACTTCTAACTAAAGGTGAACGGCCGGCATTGCAAGCAAATAGAGAGCCCCCGCCCGTTTGAGTCGCGAAAGGGCCGCTTGCTTTATTTTATTATTTTTTATAATAATAATAGATATATAAAAATATCTATCTATAAACAATCATTTTTTTCTTTATTTTCAAATTTTTCATTCCCCTTTTTATAAGAGGAGGAAGAAGCAGATAGAGCAAAGGCCTCCTCTTTCCGTCCGCTCCTCCCAAAGTTAGCGAATTGCATGTAGAAATCCGTAAGGGCTTATAGTTTAATTGGTTGAAACGTACCGCTCATAACGGTTATATTGTAGGTTCGAGCCCTACTAAGCCTACCACCCCCTTCTCTTCACCCGATACAAGGCAGTCGAAGTCCCCGCCACCCTGCGGATCTCAATCTAGCGACGGAACCTGACCTGGAACCACACTGCTGCCGCTGCCCTTCGGGCACGCGTCCTAACGCTTAGCACTCACCCACGCTCTTGCAGCATGCCCCTTCGGGCAATACGGCGGCTTTCGTAATACGCGAAGCAGCTGAGCGATAGCTCTTCGATCGCTATATTCTTGCGATAGCGAGGGTTCGGATCGAAGATCTTCGCGAGACGGCCCATGAATCTCGATAATCGATCGCGGGGCTTGAAGAACCTACCGCATTCCGGCCCCGGAGAGGTTTGATGGCAGCTGAGCTTAGTAGGTAAGAATTGGTCAATCTCGTCTGGAAAGATCAATCGCAGGTTCGAATCCTGCCTTAGCTATTGTCACATTGGTTGTTGTTTTCTTTCGATCTAGGACTAAGCTAAAGAGAACGTAGTAGCTGACGAGCCAGGTACCCAAGTCACATATTGTGCAGTGGTCGGCTAATCAGTAGAGAGTAGAGGAGAAGACTCCTAGCCGTAAGTAAACCTTTCTTTCTGATTTCTCTTGTGGGTGTTAGATCTGTTAAGACGCTGCTTAACTAGCCTAAGGGTAGGAAAAAACCCCTCTTACTGGCTTTCTTTCACTACTTTATGTGACCAGTTCTTTTTAGGATTTACTACCTTAGGTAGTGCTTTTCCTAACCTTTAGTAGAGTGGGGGTGCCTGGGCAGCCGAACGGGGTAAGCCCTTTGTATTAGGTCTGATGTTCCTACCGTTAGAAGCGAACCAGTCTTTATTCGAGTAGAGAAAAGGCTGCAAAGCCTGCCCCATTCTTATAGTTAGAGTAGGGCTACCCCACTATAAAGGTCGGTTATTAGACGAATTTGTGAAAGATCGAGGGAATGTATTTCAAATCCTCTTCCCGGCTACCTAAGGAAGGGGAATAACTCCACTCTTTAAATGCCGAAGGGAAGCCAAGGAACGAAGGCAAACCAAAGTCGCTGCTAACGACTCTGCTTTCCTTATCTTTTATGCCCGGGCAACTTCCCTTATCTAACAACTAAGACACGGCGACAAGGAACTCCCTCCCCGAAGGGGAGGCCCAGGAGCTAAGTTAGTTGTGTAAAAGCTTCTATTCTTCCTCTCGAGTTGAAAAAGCAGACTTATCACACTTTCCGTAGTGGAAAAGTAGATTCGCTAAGTAGCAAAGGAAATCAATACTACTTCAATGTCCTTCGGCGAGGTTATTCATATATCTCGGAAGAGGAATAACAGCTACTAGGGCTGCCTTAGGAGAGGTTACGCGAAGACAAAGGCCAACAACAAAGACTTAGACTATTTATAGATTGGAGAACGCGCGTTTGCCTACACTGATAGGGAAAGGGAAAGGCAAACAGGCTAGAAATCGCATTAAACGTGCCTTAGGAACTGGAACGCAGGATAGCTGCTTAGCCCGCTCGAGGCCCTTTCCAAGGGCTCCTTCGCTCATTAACGAAGAGAACAAGGATAAGGTGGTTCTTCCGTTGAGAAATGAAGCCCCGGAAGCAGAGGAGAGATGAGTTAAAGGCCTTTAGGGGGGTTACTCAAGGGTTCTGTTATTTAATCCCTTACCCCTCCTAAAGACAAGGAAAGAAGTAGAGTCTCCTTACCGCTTATTGCTCACTTTCCATTCTTATCCCGTTAGGTCGGACATTCTATTCCCTAACTTCTGGCTTTAAGGCCTTAAAAAGCAGACCCTACCCTCTGGCCTTGCCTACGACCTTTCCTTGGCTTCCATCTCTTAGTTACGGATCCTTAGCTTCCTTAGGAGGAAGAAGAAGAGTAGTTACCTAATTATCGCATGCCAACTTAGCTACTACTAGGCCTACAGCAAAGAAAGAAAGCCAATGCTCCCCTTTCTTTATCCCCTAAAAAAAGCCCTTTAACGCCGGACGGGCATGCTGATTTGGGCTGGAGCAGAACGTCCACGAAAGACGACACCAAGTCTTGACAGCCAGCCTACCAGCCAAGTGACGTGGGGCGGGATGTCAAAGGACCTATTTCGCAACCTACCTTCGCAATCTCCGAGAAAGCCTGCCCGCATTAGACATCGATTGCCTCAGTAAGGGGAAGCCCAAGTGTTTACTCCTACCAATCCTCGTCTCATTCACGAAGCTTGATTCGCCTGTCCAGAAAATCCCTAATCTCTTCACAGAGCGGGCAGGTGATAAGCCACGGATTGCGTTTTCGGTGTAGGTTTTTCCCCGGGCTAGAGCCAAGGCCTCTTGCCTTTTAGATGCGGCTGGGGATCCTTCCCCTTAGGAATGGGAACGGAAATCTGGGCCCCTACTATCGAACTGTTGCTGCAAAACATCTTGAAACCACTTCCTTTCTTATAACGGTTGGCTTGGCCCGGCTCAAGCTAGTAAGCAAGCAGTGCAGGTGCCCATCTTGGATGAAGGGGGAGGGTGCAATTGCTGTCTTTAAGCAAGCAGTCAGTTAGCAAGTCGGTGCACCTGTAGTCTTTTAGCAAGTGCTTTTGTAGCTAGCAAGTAGGAAGAACCCCGGGAAAGCCAGTAACTTTATAGTTAAAAGAAAGAAAATCTAGTATGACAGAACCAGTAGCTTTGAGCTTGAACGTGTTTCAGCTCCTGTTCACGCCTCAGCTTTTAAAGATAGAAATAAAAGAAATAGATCCGTAAGCCATTGAGAGTTTGGTTCTAGCCAATCCCATCCAATTGGAGTCCTTCTAATCATCTAGAGTACCTGTTGAAATTGGAGCTGCAGTTACATCAGTTTTACTTTTTCCCCTTTTTTTCCAATTCCTTCTCTTACGTAATTTTAGTTAATCATCCAATCTTATTATGCCAATCATATATTTCCTTATAAAAGATGTGTTCGATCCTGGCTCAAAGCTCAGGCTAGCTATTTTTTCCGTAACACGTACAAGTAGAAAGGTCTTTTCCCTAAGATAATAGCCTAAAAGAGTAAGAAATCATCTCGCAATTTAATCGAGCTAGAACTAAAAAAAAAAGAAAATCCAGCTAGAAAAATGCTGTTTGTTAGAACGAAGTTGCGAACGAGTGAGTAATACGTTGGAATCTACCGGACAGTTCGGGTGAATTGTCCGGAATCAAAAGCCAGAGAAAGCGGGCCCTGTTTGCTGATCCCATGCAGGATTTTTTGAATTGATTCGGTATTTTCGGATGATCGGCCACACAGGTTGGGTTATTTCCCATGCAGTGCTCCTTCACTTATCGATTCTCTTGCTATAAATCCGTCGATAGCAAAACAGCTGTTTGGTTATGCTTTTTTAGGATTTGATGATGGGATTCTTTTTCTTATTTGTGTTTAAAAATATCGTATATAAAAAAAATCTTACGCCCAAGGATTCCCGTGCTTTCTGTTGGTCAACAACCAACGGCAATTTCTACAAGTCTTTCCTTCTTTTTGTTGGGGAGCAGTCAAAGAATGAACCAAACCAAATGATTGTTCTAGAATGTCTATTCCTCACAATTGCTCCTTGTGATGCAGCGGAACCATGGCAATTAGGATCTCAAGACGCAGCAACACCTATGATGCAAGGAATAATGGACTTACATCACGATATCTTTTTCTTCCTCATTCTCATTTTGGTTTTCGTCTCACGGATCTTAGTTCGCGCTTTATGGCATTTCAACTATAAAAAAAATCCAATCCCGCAAAGGATTGTTCATGGAACTACTATCGAGATTCTTCGGACCATATTTCCTAGTATAATCCCGATGTTCATTGCTATACCATCATTTGCTCTCTTATACTCAATGGACGAGGTAGTAGTAGATCCAGCCATTACTATCAAAGCTATTGGACATCAATGGTATCGGAGTGCGCCTCTTCACGAGGGTGATTAAAGTGCAACGAAATGCCTTAAAGTGGAATATGGTTCGCGAAGCATCTGGCTTACCGGTAATCTCCCATTCCCGGCGTCGAGAGACTTTAATAACTATAGCATGCCATAAACGGGGAGTTGAGGTGGTTAGACCTATACCCCGAAATGCTCCCAGCATAGGAGCCTATGATTCCATTCTTGTTGTTGCTGGAGGTACACATCCCTCTTATCGGTGTGGAGCGATATACGATAAATAGATGCTCAGCCTGCAATGTCCGATAACTAAGCTGAAGTAGTGAATCTATCGGCACCATAGCAGTGGCATACAACTTTGGACCTAATGGCCGGCCCAGTAACCTTTCGGAATGAGGGATCCCCGTTGGAAACAACCACGGTAGTAGTTGCGGAACTACTGGGCCGGGAGAGGGCAACCTCTTGTTCTTGCTCCTCTTCTTCGCTTCGGGTACGGAGGTCCTACGGTAGGTAACAGCAGGCACAAGCAACTTGACCGAAGGGGACCAGCGCTTCTACTCCTCCAGCGAAGCGAGGAGTCGTGAACGGTGGGAGGTCATAGAGAATTGACCTATTCATAGAGTGATCCTATGATCGATACAGGATATAGACTATCTCTTTATTTTTTTTTCTAAAAAAAGAAGTGAACACTTTGCTGAGGTTTTTCTTCGTGTTTGTTTTTCTTCAAACCCCCAATCCGCTCTCGCTCGCCGCTACTAACGGGGTCTCGGTTGATTTCCCTTACTTTAGCTACTCAGATGTTTCACTTCGCTAAGTTATTATAGTCCAAAGAGCGCAGACTAGCCACGGAGCTTGGATACGGTTTCCCGATCGGAGATCCACGGATCACAGACGGTATCTCCCCACGGCCTTTCGCGTCTTTAGCGTCCTTCCTTCTCAATGCCCGGGCATCCATCCAATGCATTCTTTTCTATCTTGTACCCTATGTAGGCTTGCTTCGCATAGGCTACACAAGCTTCGGAAAACTTAACACCAACCCAATCTCGATGGAAAAAAAGATAACTACAAGCAACTACGAAAACTACAACAACCTCCGTGAACAGACGCTTTGTCAGTTAATTAGAGTGTTATAACCTTAAATAACGAGAAAGCTTTTTTATTTGTTTTGTTTACTCGGCAAACAAAAAAGGTAGTTTACTTGCTTACTTGGTAAGGGATCCGCCTCGAATCAAAACGATTTATCCTTTCTTTTCTACGCTTTCTTCTCTTATGAAATTTATAGATCGAGGGCGGTACACTT